ATCTCAGTTTCATATCATATAGAAATTTATATAGAATTTTTGAAAAAGACTTTCGAAAGGAAAGACTTACTATCTTTGGGATCTGATCCTACACCGCTGCTCAATATCTTAGTGGATCGACTCTATTACATAAGTGGATTCCTAACATTTGTCTCACATCATGACATAAGTAAGCAGTTATTTTTGTATCGGCGCAAAACCTTACTAATTGATCTTTACGGTGCTTACTCTATCAATTAGATCCTTTACCCATAGAATAAAACAGCTAGGCATATCTATTTCTTCATATTTCAACTTCTATGAAGTTTCTTTCTTTTCTACAGCTGATAAAAATCGTTGTTTTAGACAATGCATATGTAGAAAGCCCTTTTTCTAGTATTTACTAGTGAATTTGATCTTTATTTACTTTTTATTTCTATAGTGGAGATAGTCGCACGTAATGACAGATCACGGCCATATTATTAAAAGCTTGTGGTAAGAATGGGTTTCGTTCGAGCGCTCGAAAATAATATTCCAAAGCTTTCGTGTGTTCTCCGTTACTTGTGTGGATAAGTCCTATGTTATAGAGTATATAACTTCGGTCATAGGGATCAATTTCTAGTCGCATAGCTTCATAATAATTCTGTAAAGCTTCCGCATAATTCCCTTCGGATTGAGCTGACATCCGTTACGGTCGTCATTCAATTCACAGAATCTCCGTTACAGAACCGTACATGAGATTTTCATCTCATACGGCTCCTCCCTTATGTGCATAATGATAAAATGATAAAGAAGATGAAAATCTTCTCATTATGAACTAAGTAGGGCTAGTGTTTTTACAAGAAATCTCTAGCCAACCTTCCTGCAAGAGATCTTTTCTTAACATCAAACGTATTGTTACTAGAGAGAAAAGATAACTCCAACAATTTCTTTGTTCTCAACGCTTCCCAATGTCCAGGAATTAGTCACTTCAACAGCCTTCGATGGTTATACGGGTATCCAAAATACAAACGAGATGGATGTTTGTTGTCCCAACCATTCTTTTAGTCCCAAGCTTGCTAAAGAAGGGGATAATTTATAATATAACAAAGTTTTTGTGTTGTTAATTTCTAGGTGTAGTGCTTCTTCCCCTCTGCTACCTATTGGTTAGGATTGACCCGTAATACCGAACCTATAGGTATAACCTTTCGCTCAATACTAGAATCGAGAATTTAAACATAGCATCTGAGGCTGCATTAATCGAGGATACACGACAGAAGGAATTGTTCTATTTCCAAACTTTACCTTCTACAAGCGTAGATTTTTTTCTTTTTTTCCCGATCACGAATCATGTGTATTTCTCGTAAAACCGAGAGTCAAAAAAAAGTCAAATCGCACCATCTCTGTAATAAGTAAATGCCTCTTTTTCTCCTGAAGTTGTCGGAATTATTCGTAATAAGATATTGGCTACAATCGAAAAGGTTTTATCAATAAAATTTCCATTTATCCGCGATCTAGACATAGGTAGCAATCCATTCTATCATTGTTCTCATTACTTCTCGGGGGAAAATGATCCCACAAGGAAAAGAATTTTACAGTACGAAATAACATAAAAACAGATTCATTATCATTAAAAAATATGGCCCAATATTAAAAACAATATTCAAATTGTTCTTTTTTACATTACAGGAACAGGAATTGATTGATAAGAATTAAGAAATAAATATTGGGAACCGCATTGGATTCCATCTTACTGGAATAGTCTATCAACGAAAGAAACTATTCTTATTTGATTGAAGTTACAGCTTAGAAAAACCTAAGTTGATTGAATTATGATACAAAGAAGAAAAAGGATCGAATCGAGTAATCATTGTATGATGAAAATAGGCCCATTTTTTTTGTGTACTTAGCGGATATCACTAGACAATCAACTATAAATATAAAAAAATTGTTTATCAATTTGTATTTTTAATAGATAGATGGGATAAGGATTTTTGTTGATAACAGGCCTAAAAAGCAATTTGAGAATTCTTCTGGTATGGAATCGTAGTCTAAATAGAATCATGATCTAAAGATATCCATTAACCATAGTCTATAAAATATAGAACCCTAGCTCAGTCGATTCGTTAGAATTTCTAATTTATTGATTTAATGCGGTCGGTATAGTATAAATAGATTAAATAGATAATCAGAAAAAGAAGATAACATTGTTTTTGCAAACATGAATAGAATTTTTTTAATAGTTTTTATAAGAAAACAATTTTCTATTTTTATCGCTTTCTATTTAGAATTGATTGGTTGTACCTACCCAATAATCTAATTCTAATATGAATAATGAATTATTCACTCGATTTTCGGTTTTTAGGTCATAATCATTATGTAGGAGAGATGGCCGAGTGGTTGAAGGCGTAGCACTGGAACTGCTATGTAGGCTTTTGCTTACCGAGGGTTCGAATCCCTCTCTTTCCTTACCTTCACCTAATTTACCGATCTTACTAACCACAATAGATCAATAGATATAGATCAAATAGCAATATATGACTATTCCAACAGTTAGACCTTTCTTTGATATGGATTCTCTATTCCTAATGGCTGTGGTACGGAAAATACTGTTAAAGAAACGAGTAGACAAGGAATGAAAATATCCCTCTCGGTCTATGACACCTAAATGGAAGAAAAATCCGGAGCAAACCCTTAATTTATCTTAACCTTAGGTTAATTTACTTCGCCGAAAGGGAGGAAAATAGGTTCTATTAGTTTAGTCTTTCTTTTTGTTAGGTTTAAGTCTGACGAGAATAATATTCTACAACCAGCAATTCATTTATTTTCAAACCGACCCATTTACTATCTATTATTTGATTGACTAATCCTTTATATTGGAATGGTTGAAGAGTCAAATGGTTTGGCAATTCCTCCTGAGGGGATGAATCGAGAGAATTTTGAATTAGAGCTCTAGATTTTTGTTCATCTCTCGCCGCAATAGTATCTCGGGGTTTGCAGCGATAACTTGGTATATCTACTATACGACTGTTGACTAAAATATGTCTATGGTTAACTAATTGGCGAGCTCCCGGAATAGTCGGGGCCATACCCAACCGAAAAAGGATGTTATCCAGACGCATTTCAAGTAATTGTAGTAAAACCTGACCTGTTGACCCCTTTGCCTTTCCGGCGAGACGAACGTATTTAAGTAATTGTCGTTCTGTAAGACCATAATGAAAACGCAATTTTTGTTTTTCTTCTAGGCGAATACGATATTGGGATTTTTTCCCAGAACGCGATTGGTTTCTAAGATCACTTCCAGCTCGGGGCCTTTTATTAGTTAGCCCTGGTAAAGCCCCCAGGCGACGTATTTTTTTGAAACGAGGACCTCGGTAACGCGACATAAAGACTCCTTATTTATAATTAATTATTAATTAATTCTTATTGATGAAATTTCATTCTACAGAATAAATCTAAACTAAAAATGAACTAAATTCTAAATAAAGCAAAATTTACTGAAGTATTATTCTATTATTAATATTAATTAAAGAATAATGAGATGAGTTGAATAAATATCCAGTTTCTGGTTTTCTATATATAGAAAAGGAAAAGGATTCTGTTTGTGAGATAGTTGGAAATTCCTATCCTATCCTATAATCAATGGCTTTTGCGAAAAGAAGAATACATTTTTTTTTTTCACTTTGATTTCAAAGATGCATTATCAATCATGTAAAAAAGAAAATAAATAGAGAAAAGCCGACTATCGGAATCGAACCGATGACCATCGCATTACAAATGCGATGCTCTAACCTCTGAGCTAAGCAGGCTCACATAACATAAATTCGACATGCAGAGGAATTCTTAGAATCTTTGCTATTAACTATTTTCATTCTTGGCTATTCATATTCGCTATTTATAACATAATTCATATTCATATTAAATATGAAATTCATTATTATTATTTTAATTATTATTATTAATTAATATTAAATTATTAATATTAAATTAATAAATTAAACATAAACAATAGAATAATTCTAATTTCAAATAATAATAACTGTTAAATATTATAGAACATAAGATTAATCTAGCGATATATAATTTCAATTTTTTTATTATTTTAATTTATTTATATTATAAAATAATATAAATAAATTATCGACCGTTCAAGTATTTTCAATTTCATGGGTAAATGAGTGGAAGAGAGACAGATGTATAGGGTATGTATCCACCTATATTGAATTGCGGATACAGAAATGATAAAATCGTTTTTGATTGGACCGAATACGAGCCTCCTATAGAAGATGAAAGAAGATACACAAGAAATCACAAAGAGGAGAAAACACTTTTTCGAGACAGGCATCTATCTAATGAATTGAACGGTTCCGGTATAAATGAAAGAAAAAAGGGACGGGATCACAATGAGATTTTCATCTCAAAAGGGGGATATGGCGAAATCGGTAGACGCTACGGACTTAATTGGATTGAGCCTTGGTATGGAAACTTACTAAGTGATAACTTTCAAATTCAGAGAAACCCTGGAATTAATAAAAATGGGCAATCCTGAGCCAAATCACGTTTTCCGAAAACAAGCAAAGGTTCAGAAAGCGAAAATAAAAAAGGATAGGTGCAGAGACTCGATGGAAGCTATTCTAACGAATGGAGTTAATTGTATACATTGGTATAGGAATCCTTCTATCGAAACTTCAGAAAAGTGAAGGATAAGCCCGTATACATAATACAGAAGAATTGGTGTGAATCGATTCCATATTGAAGAAAGAATCCAATATTAATTGATCAAACCATTCACTCCATAATCTGATAGATCTTTTGAAGAACTGATTAATCGGACGAGAATAAAGATAGAGTCCCGTTCTACATGTCAATACTGGCAACAATGAAATTTATAGTAAGAGGAAAATCCGTCGATTTCAAAAATCATGAGGGTTCAAGTCCCTCTATCCCCAAAAAGACCATTTGACTCCCTAATTCTTTATCATATCCTTTTGATTTATTCTTTTTCGTTAGCGGTTCAAAACTCCTTATCTTTCTCATTCACT